TAATGGTAAGCAAGAAGATTGTTTACGAAGAAACACCAATAAAAATTCATATTCTGATACATAAGAATTATATAAGAATCGAAATAGTCTTTTATTTTCTTTTTTAAAAAGAAAAATAGATTTCATTGAAGTAATAAAACTATTCCAATTTGAATAGTAGTTGAGAAAGAATCGCAATAAATGCAAAGACGGAACGTCTTGTATACGGTATTGAAGAAGTTGCACCAAGATTTCCAAATGAATAGGATAGGGTATTTCTATATGTGAAATAGAATCCAAATGCAAAAATTTGTCTTCTAAAAAGGGAAATATTGAATGAATAGAGCGTAAATTCTGAAACTTTGGTATTTCTTTTTCTTTCGGACAAGATAATTCTCGTAGCGAGAATGGGATTTCTACAACGATCGAAAACCCCTCAGGTAGAATCTGAGAATAAAACTCAGAATAAAAACCAATTTTGTAATCCAACAATCGATCTTGGTTAGGATGATTAATCGAGTTAATCCAAAAATTCTGCTGATACATTCGAGTAATTAAACGTTTCACAAGTAGTGAACTAAATTTCTTGTTATTACAACTAATAATTTCCACAGGTTCGGAATCATTTAATCCATAATCGTGGGCAAATGCATAAATATACTCCTGAAAGAGAAGTGGGTAGACAAAGTATTGTTGACAAGATTTATGTTTTTCTGAATACCCTTCGAATTTTTCCATTTGTATTTCTACTTGAATCAGAGACAAGAAGCATTTCTCGGTTTATCAAATGATGATACATAGTGCAATATGGTCAGAACAGGGTGTTGGATTTTTTAATACAAACCCTGGAAAGAAAGGGAGTCTAATCCACAGATCTTTTTCCGCTCCTTTTCTACACAATTAGTTTATGTTTGTTCTAAATTACAAAAGAGAACAGAATCAATTTTTTATTTTTGCAGGCCAATCGCTCTTTTGACTTTGGAATGGAATCCCTTTATCAATATACTGCTTCTTTTACACATTCAATCCATAATCAAGAATAATTAGGATTTCTAAAAAAAAAAAAAAAAGGTCGACTCGAAAATCCAACCTTTCCCCGCATCCGGCACTAATCTATTTTTAACGTCTAATTAGAGCGGGGAATTATTCCAATTAGGAAGTTAAGCTCGTTGCTTTTTATTTTACCAGAATTGGAGCCAGGCTCTATCCATTTATTCACTAGACCCAGAAAATCGTAATTTTTATTCGATTTTATTACGACATGCTATTTTTTCCATTCATTACCCTTGAGGATCAGTCGTGGTCTTATAGACTCTACCAAGAGTCTGGACGAATTTGTTGCTCCATCCAAATGTGTAAAAGATCATAGTCGCACTTAAAAGCCGAGTACTCTACCATTGAGTTAGCAACCCAGATAAAAAAAGATCTTAGATACGATCGAAATCAAAAAATCAATGGAATTACACCGGGCGCTTCTGTCAAAACATTGAACTAGCAAGACATCAAAAGAAAGATTTTATCGACCATGAAAAACACTCAAATGGCAAAATGAACAGGTCTAGTTAAATTCCACTAAGATTAGAGCGACTCCAATCACGATGGCAAAATGCTGCTTCTTTTAGCGATTTTTAGTTTAAAGAAATAAAAATATTGTATGAAAATACATGCACATGCAAGAGAGACAGAGACACCCTTATCATTTGAGCGAAGTGTAGGCAGAAAAATCGAATATGGAGTGAGGATTAAAGAGACCCATCTATCTACAAATTCTATTTGTTCAATAGACCTTTGTCAATGGAAATAGAATGATAAGAAAACAAATTAGATAGAAAAAGTAAATAAAATAGGGGCTTATGTTGGATTGGCACGACATAAATCCAAATAGGACTAAGAAAGAGGTAAATTGTGTCTAAATAATTAGAGAACGAGGAATACTGGTGATCTTCTCCTACTTTTTTATTTATTTAGTTCTTCAATTCACTCAAAATTCTTTCTTTTTCTTTAAATAATTCTGCCTTCCTTAAAATATCATAAACAGTTCTTGTCGGTTGAGCACCCTTTTCAAGGAAATAGAGAATAGCTGGAACATTTAAACAAGTTTGATTTTTTATCGGATCATAAAAACCCACTTTTCGAAGATCTCTTCCCTCTCTTCGAGATCGAACATCAATTGCAACGATTCGATAGACAGCTTATTGGGATAGATGTAGATAAACAACGCCCCCCCCCTAGAAACGTATAGGAGGTTTTCTCCTCATACGGCTCGAGAAAATGATTCGAATTTCTGTCTATAATAATAGAAATAAGACTATTACGTGCATTAATTTCCTTACAGAAAAAACAAATTTCATTTATACTCATGACTCAAGTTGGCTAATTTTGACTGACAGACTTCAAAGGCGAAATCCTTCGAAAATTTTTGAGTCGTCTCTAAACTCTTTTCGTTGTCTCATTTCGAACGAATTGACTTTTATTCCTTATTCTGATCCAATGTTGAGACAATTGAAAATTGTGTTTACTTGTTCTGGAATCCTTTATCTTTGATTTGTGAAATCCTTGGGTTTAGACATTACTTCGGGAATTCCTATTCTTTTTTCTTTCAAAAGAGTAGCAACATACCCTTTTTTCTTATTTCCTTCGATAAAGCATCTCCCTCTTCTATAGAAATCAAATAAGGAGGATTTATTCTGATATACTTTTAATTGAAAGAGTTTTCCCTATCTTCCAAAATGGGGCTTTTTTCTTATTTTAACCTTTCGATTTCTATATTAAGGATAGACTGACAAAGTTGGCCTAATTTATTAGTTTTCACTAACCCTAGATCCTTTCCCTTGATAAAAAATCAATTCTATCCTCTCGAGCTCCATTGTGTACTATTTACTTAAAAATAAACAACCCAGCGCAAATTAGGTTCGGGACGAATAGAACAGACTATGTCGAGCCAAGAGCATTTTCATTACTATGGAAAATGGTGGATAGCAAAATCCACAATCGATCATGTCCTTCAAGTCGCACGTTGCTTTCTACCACATCGTTTTAAACGAAGTTTTACCATAACAAACATTCCTCTTTTCATTGCAAAGTGGTATAGAGAATTGATCCAATATGGATGGAATCATGAATAGTCATTGGTTTAGTTTTGTGTATACTAATCCAAACTTGCTATCTATGGAGCAATATGGATAAAAGAAAGTTAAGTATTTATCGGGGAAGCCCCCACAAAAAGCCTATTTATTTAAACCCATATTCTATCATATGAATGAGAATGAAACATAGTTCGAAAAAGAGGACTAAACAGGTTTGTTTAAGACTTATTTATTATGAAATTTCCATTCTCAACGGATGGCTCGAGATCATCAATTTTAAAGTGTAGAAGAGAAGGATCAACTCTTCCCCAATAAATAAACTATCAACCTCCAAAAAAGTTTAATAAAATTAATTAGTAATTAATTTTATTACTATATTAGAATTAGATTAGCAATATATTTTTTACGTAACAAAAAAAATTAACTATTAACTAAAAAAGTATTCCAATGAAAAGATTGAAAGTTTTTGGTAGTTATAGAATTCTCGTACTTCCATACTTCTTCGACCCGAATACAAAAAAAAAGTAAGAAAAAAATATGACTAAGTAAATAGCGTAGGCATATCCTGAATGTGCCTGATAGACACAATTTTTTCATAAAATAAAGATATTCAATTTGATTGGACTTAAGACTTTATTATGTTTTCTGAGAAAGAAAATGAATGCTTAGAAATGCATCTAATCTAAGAGTTCATAAGATATCATTATTCTCTTTAATAAACTTTTGTCTCGTGTAGAGTACTGTACTATCCGAAACAATCTGGGACGGAAGGATTCGAACCTCCGAGTAACGGGACCAAAACCCGCTGCCTTACCACTTGGCCACGCCCCATTTCGGGTTTTATGCGACACTAATAAACAGTATTATGTTTATTTGTTATTCGTCAATCCCATTTCAATTACATAAAAAATGAGGGATATTCTCTTGCTAGTATTCTAGACATGCGGATAATATAGAATCAAAAAAATGCATTGATCATTACATGGAATTCTATTAAGATATTATATGAAAGTCGAATTTATTCCACTCTCATTTGAGAGTGCAAATACAAGGAGGTATTTTGTGTTTGGGAAAGTCCGAAGAAAAAAGATTTAGAATCTGCCTTTTCCTTATTTCCCTTAGAAAAATAACTCAATCAAAATCCAATTATTTACTCTACAAGAATGAAATGCTTGTTATGCCTAATATACTTAGTTTAACCTGTATCTGTTTTAATTCTGTTCTTTATCCGACTACTAGTTTTTTCTTTGCCAAATTGCCCGAAGCTTATGCTATTTTCAACCCAATCGTGGATGTTATGCCTGTCATACCTCTATTCTTTTTTCTATTAGCCTTTGTTTGGCAAGCTGCTGTAAGTTTTCGATGAAATCTTTAGTACTCTGCTCTGCCTGCTAAATTAAATTATGTATTAATTACAAAAAATTATTATTATAAAAAAAATGGGTAAAAGCAGAGAACTTTTCTATTTTTATATTATGAACCTTCGATTCTAAAATGAAAATTCTTCTACATTGAATAGATAGCTGCAGCAATAAATTTGGATCAGCCTTTCTACCCTTCTGCACTTACGTTGAGCAGGTACCTACACAATACCTAACTCTATTTTGATATTGATAAGAGTGCTTATTATAAATGAATTCTTGCAATTTTTTTTTTCAAGAATTCTTTTTTGCATTTTTAGGTATCAAAATAAAAAAAATCCATCCTAGTGGATCCGTGTGGTAAGGAAAAACAGGTAATCTATTCCTTAAAAAAAAATCTTGGAGATTATGTAATGCTTACTCTCAAACTTTTTGTTTATACAGTAGTGATATTCTTTGTTTCCCTCTTTATCTTTGGATTCTTATCCAATGACCCAGGACGGAATCCTGGGCGCGAGGAGTAAAAATTCCATTTTTTTTGCATTTTTTCTTACAAATTGGATTTGTTTCTTACATTTATCTATGAGAAAATCCGGGGGTCAGAATTCCTTCCAATTCGAAAGTCCCAAATGATCCGAGGGAGCGGAAAGAGAGGGATTCGAACCCTCGGTACAAAAAAATTGTACAACGGATTAGCAATCCGCCGCTTTAGTCCACTCAGCCATCTCTCCTCGTTCCAAATCCAAAGGTTTCCGTGATATGATAGAGACAAGAAATAATGATTGCAAAAAACCTTTTTTTTTCTTTCAAAAGTATATAAAAATTATATTGCCAATTCCATTTTAGTTATATTCTTTTTTCTTAATGTTAATAAAAAAAGAAGAAAATTGTTGTTTTTTCTTTCTAAAAATTGATATTGGCCGAGAGAGAATGAGATAGATTTTCTCTTTAGTGGGCATTTCCCGATAGGACTTGTTATAATAAAACAAGCAGGTTATATAAAAAAGAAAAAACGCTTTTTTTTGTTGATTATTTATCAAGAAAGCAAAAAGGGTTCTTATCAAACCCAACATAAAATTGGAAAGAACCATAAAGTAAGTAGATCTGACTCCTTGAATGCTGCCTCTATCCGCTATTCTGATATATAAATTCGATGTAGATGAAATTGTATAAGCGAATTTTTTGTATTTCCTTAGACTTAGACCGCGCAAGACAAGAATTTTTTGTTATTTACGATTTCATATTCTTGTTACTAGATGTTCTATAGGAATAAGAAGAAACCGCAACTCCTTTCCGCTACACATAAAAATAGATTTCGAAAATCCATTTTTTTTTAAGAATCCTCTTTTTTTGTTCTTCCACCCATGAAATAGAGAGGAAACGAGAATAGAGGGGTTACTTTTATTTTCATTTTTCCCTTAAAAGATAGGCTTTTAAAGTAGGAGTCATGGAATAATGCTGAATTGAAATGTTGATTTCTATAGTATAAGAAAAACAAACCGAATCAAATTCATGGATTTACCACGACCTCGGTTGTGACTCCCTAGATAAAAATAAAAAATTTCTATCTTCGAGACCATTGAAAAAGGGCATTGAACGAGAAACAAATCGTCCACAGATAAGAAAACTATCATATGCCTTGGAAGTGACATGAGGTGCTCGGAAATGGTTGAAGTAATTGAATAGGAGGATCACTATGACTATAGCCCTTGGTAGAGTTCCTAAAGAAGAAAATGATCTATTTGATACTATGGATGACTGGTTACGAAGGGACCGCTTCGTTTTTGTAGGATGGTCCGGCCTATTGCTCTTTCCTTGCGCTTATTTCGCTTTAGGGGGTTGGTTTACAGGGACAACTTTTGTAACTTCTTGGTATACCCATGGATTGGCTAGTTCCTATTTGGAAGGTTGTAATTTCTTAACCGCAGCAGTTTCTACCCCTGCCAATAGTTTAGCACACTCTTTGTTGTTACTATGGGGTCCGGAAGCACAAGGAGATTTTACTCGTTGGTGTCAATTAGGCGGTCTATGGACTTTTGTAGCTCTCCACGGGGCTTTTGCACTAATAGGTTTCATGTTACGCCAATTTGAACTTGCTCGGTCTGTTCAATTGCGGCCTTATAATGCAATCTCATTCTCTGGTCCAATCGCTGTTTTTGTTTCTGTATTCCTTATTTATCCACTGGGGCAATCTGGTTGGTTCTTTGCGCCGAGTTTTGGGGTAGCAGCGATATTTCGATTCATCCTTTTCTTCCAAGGATTTCATAATTGGACGTTGAACCCATTTCATATGATGGGAGTTGCCGGAGTATTAGGTGCGGCTCTGCTATGCGCTATTCATGGAGCGACTGTAGAAAACACTTTATTTGAGGACGGTGATGGTGCAAATACCTTCCGCGCTTTTAACCCAACTCAAGCTGAAGAAACTTATTCAATGGTTACTGCTAACCGCTTTTGGTCCCAAATCTTTGGTGTTGCTTTTTCCAATAAACGTTGGTTACATTTCTTTATGCTATTTGTACCCGTCACCGGTTTATGGATGAGTGCTATTGGCGTAGTTGGCCTGGCTCTGAACTTACGTGCCTATGACTTTGTTTCCCAGGAAATCCGTGCAGCGGAAGATCCTGAATTTGAGACTTTCTACACCAAAAATATTCTTTTAAACGAGGGTATTCGTGCTTGGATGGCAGCTCAGGATCAGCCTCATGAAAATCTTATATTCCCTGAGGAGGTTCTACCACGTGGAAACGCTCTTTAATGGAACTTTCGTTTTAGCTGGTCGTGACCAAGAAACCACTGGCTTTGCTTGGTGGGCTGGGAATGCCAGACTTATCAATTTGTCCGGTAAGCTACTTGGAGCTCACGTAGCCCATGCCGGATTAATCGTATTCTGGGCCGGAGCAATGAACCTATTTGAGGTGGCTCATTTCGTACCAGAAAAGCCCATGTATGAACAAGGGTTAATTTTACTTCCACACTTAGCTACTCTAGGTTGGGGAGTAGGGCCAGGGGGAGAAGTTCTAGATACTTTTCCGTACTTTGTATCTGGAGTACTTCACCTAATTTCCTCCGCAGTCTTAGGTTTCGGTGGCATTTATCACGCGCTTCTGGGACCCGAGACTCTTGAAGAATCTTTTCCATTTTTTGGTTATGTATGGAAAGATAGAAATAAAATGACTACAATTTTGGGTATTCACCTAATTTTGTTAGGTCTAGGTGCTTTTCTTCTAGTACTCAAGGCTCTTTATTTTGGCGGTGTATATGATACCTGGGCCCCTGGGGGGGGAGATGTAAGAAAAATTACCAATTTGACCCTTAGCCCCAGTGTTATATTTGGTTATTTACTAAAATCCCCTTTTGGGGGAGAAGGGTGGATTGTTAGTGTGGATGATTTAGAAGATATAATTGGTGGGCATATATGGTTGGGCTTCATTTGTGTATTTGGCGGAATTTGGCATATCTTAACCAAACCCTTCGCATGGGCTCGCCGTGCGTTTGTATGGTCTGGGGAAGCTTACTTGTCTTATAGTTTAGCTGCTTTATCTCTCTTTGGTTTTATCGCTTGTTGTTTTGTATGGTTCAATAATACGGCTTATCCGAGTGAGTTTTATGGACCCACCGGGCCAGAAGCTTCTCAAGCTCAAGCATTTACTTTTCTAGTTAGAGACCAGCGTCTTGGAGCTAATGTCGGATCCGCTCAAGGACCCACAGGTTTAGGTAAATATCTAATGCGTTCGCCAACTGGGGAGGTTATCTTTGGAGGGGAAACTATGCGTTTTTGGGACCTTCGCGCTCCATGGTTAGAACCTCTAAGGGGCCCCAACGGTTTGGACTTGAGTAGGTTGAAAAAAGACATACAACCTTGGCAAGAACGACGTTCAGCAGAATATATGACCCACGCGCCTTTAGGCTCTTTAAATTCTGTGGGTGGCGTAGCTACCGAGATCAATGCAGTTAATTATGTCTCTCCTAGAAGTTGGTTATCGACTTCTCATTTTGTTCTAGGATTCTTCTTTTTTGTGGGCCATTTGTGGCATGCAGGAAGAGCCCGAGCTGCTGCAGCAGGTTTTGAAAAGGGAATCGATCGTGATTTGGAACCTGTTCTTTACATGAACCCTCTTAACTAAGATTTTCTTATTTATACCTGTTCTAATGTTTTCTTTTTTTTCTGTTCTGGCTCGGTTATTCCATCTAGCCGAGCCATTCATTCCTTTTTATGAAAGAAAGATAAGGGACAGAATAAAGAAAAAAAAATTAAAGAAACAAACATATTCAATAAGCAAAAGGAGAGAGAGGGATTCGAACCCTCGATAGTTCCTAGAACTATACCGGTTTTCAAGACCGGAGCTATCAACCACTCAGCCATCTCTCCACAACCTAATCCCTATTTTACTCCTACAAATAGAACATAGCCATATAAAAAGCTCTACTAACCTATAGAAAGATCTCAGATTCAAGTCCCTTTTCGACATATCTCTGTATACTGTATACACGGATACATGATCCGCTATACCCGCTTGTGAAATTTGTGAAATAAAGACTAAACCCCCTCTCCTCACCCCCATATCCAAATAAAAAAAAGCGGTAAGTAAAAATAAGTTTTAATTAAAGAGAAGAATCAATGGATTCATGATTAAACCCCTCCTACTTCTTGTATTTTTTTACAATTTTGGTTAAGTGAGGGATCAAATATGTAGTCAACTTTATTTGATGGTAGCTTGGAGGATTAGAAATATGACTATTGCTTTCCAATTAGCTGTTTTTGCATTAATTGCGACTTCCTCAGTCTTAGTAATTAGTGTACCCCTTGTATTTGCTTCTCCTGATGGTTGGTCAAATAATAAAAACGTTGTATTTTCCGGTACATCATTATGGATTGGACTAGTCTTTCTCGTAGCTATTCTTAATTCTCTCATTTCTTAAATTTGTTTAGTATTTAGTAGGCAGGTACAAAAAAAATAAAAAGGGCATTTCTTCGAAAACATTCGAATAGTGAGACGCATTAAAATTAAAACGCAATTTGCGTTCCGAATTGCTACCTCTTCTCTTTCAGTATTATGAAATTCCATTCCTATTAGAATATTCATTTTAGAATATTCATTGACAGACAATAAAAAAAAGGAAAACTCTAATATAATAGAAAATGAAACGAAACGGTCGACCCAGACATAGACGGTCGACCCAAGCGGATATACGCTATAAAATATATAGCGTAGCGAGCGTAGTTCAATGGTAAAACATCTCCTTGCCAAGGAGAAGATACGGGTTCGATTCCCGCCGCTCGCCCCCTTAATTTAGTAAGGTACTATTACCGTATCCCTTACTATACTTATCCTTCCTTTGCATCCCACTCAAAAAAAGGGGTACGCTACGGAGCCAGAAAGGGCTCCGTAAATCGGGTATTCACTGAGACAAAGAACTCGCAAACTTCTTTTAAAGGGAAGGGAGAAGTAGACTGTGCCTTTCTTTCATTTCATTTTTCTTTTACGCGGAGTCGGGAGGAGGCTTGCGCGTTCTGAGGGCAAGTGCCTTCGCAAACTGCTCAATTTTTCCCTCTAGGGCCGGGAACTAATGAATAAAAAAAGTTGGATACCACCCAACCCTCTACCATACATATCTAAAGAAATAGAAGAGTCCTTTTATACAGACTGCTAAGTGCGGAGACGGGAATCGAACCCGTGACCTCAAGGTTATGAGCCTCGTGAGCTACCAAACTGCTCTACTCCGCTCTAGAGTACCAAAAACTGGTTGACAAAGAAGGTTGAATACAGGCCTTTACCTTGTCTAGACAAAAAGAATACTCCTTTTATTTTTATAGAGATAGAGAATGGAGCGGGTAGCGGGAATCGAACCCGCATCGTTAGCTTGGAAGGCTAGGGGTTATAGTCGACGTTGGTTTATTATTTTTAACGTCTCTAATTCAAAACCGAACATGAAATTTTGATTTCATTCGGCTCCTTTATGGATATTCTCACCACTTAACATCTATGTCAGCTTTTCTATTTGAATGGAACCAAAGCTCTCCGCTTTCTAGATGATCCTTATAGAGTAGGAAATAGAACTTCGATCTAAATCCATCTAATCTACTTACTTCGTTCCCTAATTTCATTCAAGAGATCCTCGAGGAAAAGAATTTGGTTTCCACCGAGCTGAAACAATATGCTGATGGTTCTAGTAAACCAAAACTATCGTTTTTTAGCTATTTGGCTTCCTTATTCCTTTTTTAACAAAAGAAGATTTAGTTACGATTGGAAATAAACTTTTTAGTATCTTCATCCATAGATCCTTTACTCATATTTAAAAAATGGGAATAATTACTCCAATGCAAAATTATGCTTCGCGACTCTGTACTCCTAATCTAATTTGTATTTTGGATGCAATTTCAATTAGTCTTTGGATACAAATCGCGAGAATTTATATTCTTCCTCAATATGCTATTGAGAGGAAAAGGATTAAATCCTTTATAAGAACTAAAGTTTTCATCGGAATATAAAAAACTTAAAGATGCCTTTAAGTATCTCATTTCAAATTCCGTTATTAATAGAACGAATCACACTTTTACCACTAAACTATACCCGCTACATGTAGATTATGATATAAATAGTACCCTCTGTCAAGGATATCCATTGGATGGAGAAGGAGGCTAATTCCCCCTTATTGAATCAGATGGAGAAAGTTCATGACGCTGAACGGTTGGTACTTCTATTTTGATCGCTGGCCTTTACTTTAGGATTTAGATAGCCACTCTCGTCTGTAAAATACATTCCATCTCTTCTTAACCAAGCCAATAGCGTCTGAACCAAATGTATGTATTTCGATTAGGATCCTATCCTATTCTACGGTTATAACTACAATGATCATTATTTACTTTGCGAGACGGAATAGTTTTATTATTCCTACAATATACACTAGGGGATAAGACTGTCCCTATAAATTCCTTTTTTCCTTTTCTTTTTTGTTCAATTCTAAACAAAAAAATTATGGAAGATGTTTCCTTCCCCCACTTATCATTAAGTCCGAGCCGTAGAGAAAGAGTGAGATGCTTTTTTAAAATTCATCATAGACTTTCCTTCCCTATGGCTTGATAGAAGTAAGAAACAAAGAGTCATCAGTTAAAGAAAAAACGGACAAGACCGACAGATTTACCTGATGTAAAGAAGATCCTAAAAGTCTCTGCTTAGTCGATTCTCTCCATTTACCACTTTCCTCTCTCTCCTTTTTTCCACTCACTCAATTCTATTTTATTAGATTCTTGTTTAAAAGAATAAAAATAGAACTAAGAACGCATAAAAAAGAACATAGAGTATCAAGACCATTACCAAATGTTCCTTCCACGAATCATATTGGGTAATTTAATTCTTAGGGTTCCAGAATCCGCCTATTTTACTAGTCTTCGGAAACAGAAAACCCTGAACCAGGAAGAGTTAAGTTATGTAGGGTATGGCTTTTTTTTATTGTGTCCACTCTTTCTTCACGTATTTTATTATATAAAAAAACCTCTACTTTAGTTTTGTGCAAGTTATAAGAGAGAATAGGAAATATTTTCTTATTTCTTATTTTTCTTAATTTTCTCAATATTTTGAGCTCGCAAGATTTTGAACCTCGCCATGACTAAACTTCTATATTTCTATATATCGATATATACATATATAATCTCTACATAATATCTCTCTCTATACATATAATATGTACATTATGCAGTAGACCCATAATGGGAAATCAAAGTGTCAAATTTTTGAATTAAATAAAAAGCCCTTTTAACTCAGTGGTAGAGTAATGCCATGGTAAGGCATAAGTCATCGGTTCAAATCCGATAAAGGGCTTTTAAAATTAGTGGTAGAGTAATGCCGTGCTAAGACGTAAGTCATCGGTTCGAATCTGATGGAATACTTTTCTACTAAAATTCATTCACTTTTTTCTTTGTTTTTGAAACTTTCTCTATTTTTTATAGAATTTTATGACTTAGTGCGGGATGTATGCATTTTTGGTCTGAACACTAAATAAAGCACCAAATGTAAATTCCAAAAAAGAAATGAAATTGGACTATTTTTCATCTTAGATCAATCAAATAACTACCTGTACTGAACTAATATGGATAGAGAATCCCTATTTAGTAATCCATTCTTATTCTATACCCTTTTAATGAATTTCCCTAATAAAGTAGGGGATGATCCATGAATTAATCTAATCAGCAACTAAAAAAACTCCTAGATGAAAACATAACAGAAAAGTAGGAAAAACTCTTTACTTTGGATCTAGTTATACTTTTCGAGTATATTGACAATTCCAAAAAACTGCTCATACTATGATTATAGTATAATCACGAGCGGTTGTATATGGCCTTATCGTCTAGTGATGCCCCTATCGTCTAGTGGTTCAGGACATCTCTCTTTCAAGGAGGCAGCGGGGATTCGACTTCCCCTGGGGGTAGGGAGTATTTTGAAAGGAGGTTAATCATAGATTATAAAAAAACCTAGAATAAATTCTTCCTGGGTCGATGCCCGAGCGGTTAATGGGGACGGACTGTAAATTCGTTGACAATATGTCTACGCTGGTTCAAATCCAGCTCGGCCCAAAAATCTAGGACTTCGTGAATATGAACTAAATCCTTTTATTTTTCTTCCATAAAATAAAATGTCTGATATGATCTATAGAAAAAAAAGATAAAGAAAAAAGGCAGAAATTTTATTTATAACCCATATCTCTCTCATTCCTTTCTTACAAACAAAAGAGTTTTTCTTATTGAAGGGTGGATTATTATCCATTTTTAGTGATAAAAAAGTACGACATACTAGGTATGTCGCTCTCACTATACCCACATATAATATGTAGGTATGTAGCATATGAATGGTTCTATTTAAGAATAAATAGGTATGCCATACATCCCGCGGGGATTGTAGTTCAATTGGTCAGAGCACCGCCCTGTCAAGGCGGAAGCTGCGGGTTCGAGCCCCGTCAGTCCCGAACTAGGGTTTAATGAAATGAATGGATAAATTCATATTTCCCTTTTCCATGAAAAAAAGGGGAGGAAGCAAGATCAAATACCCATAGCCATAAGGCACCCTTACTTCGCTTTTTTATTTTGCATCTCTCATTAAAGAGGGAGGGGAAGCATATAGGCATTTTTTTTTTTACTACTCCCGATCGATAAAGAAAGACACACATATGATATAGAATACCGCTATTTTATCGGAATCCATACATAAATAGTATTCCCTTTTTATTTAAGATCTCTTTTCCCCATGTCAGTTCTACTGCTTATTTGGATGTCCATGTGACCCATATAAAGTTGGTCATATAATACATACATACATAATTGTATGTATAACTATAATAAAAAGGAAGGGAAATTGGATAAGATTAAGAAAGATCATGGGTTAGAGGTATAGAAAAGAAAAAGGAGAAAAGGATTAAAAAAAGAAAAGAGGGAATTCCTAATCCAATCAAAAAAACCATTTTGGTCTTAGTATGGATAAAGGGTCTTCCTATGTTATAGTATTCCCCTCTCAACTATGAATTGATTTGATAGATCCGATATTCATAATATTGAATTGATTCAGTATTATCAGACTGCAAGCTCTACCCTTGAATTTACAGGATACCCCTTTTTCCTCCCCATGGGATTATATCCCCAGTTATTGTGAAAATAAAAAATAAAGAGGTTATGGAAGTCAATATTCTCGCATTTATTGCTACTGCACTGTTCATTCTAGTTCCTACTGCTTTTTTACTTATTATTTATGTAAAAACAGTCAGCCAAAATGATTAGTTGGAATTCCAATTAATCATTGAAGAAATGCAAAAGGGATTAAATAAAAAAAATCCAAGTCTTAAATGAAAGGATCTGGTTGGAATCTTAAAGTGTGGTAGAAAGAACTACATATAGTTTTTTCTACGACACTTTAGAGTCTTTCTATTATATTATCGGAGTGAAACAAAACAAAAAAAAAGATTAAAGAATAACGTTTGACAAAATAATTAATGCAAAACGATCAATTAAAGAAAAGAGTTGATACAACAATTTGATTATTCAATCAATTAGTAGTATCCCTAGAGTCCACTCCTCCCCCATACTACTAGTGAAAGAGAGAATGTAAAGACTACCATTAAAGCAGCCCAAGCGAGACTTACTATATCCATCTAAATTATGTCTCCTATTTCTATAAAGGAATTATTCTACTATTGATCAATAATCATAGTGGAATCAAGGGTACAGAGTCAAAAAGGGATTCTACGCTAAAGCTACGGATCAATCAGTTCAAGGAATTTACTCCTAACAAATTCTTATTCTTATAGGAATTCCAGTAGAATTAGAGAGCATTAAGTATAAATATGATACATAGCATAGCCCTTTTACTTAAAAAAGAGTACGGGAATGATGTCCTAAATACTGAATAGAAGAAGCGGGAATAGGAAGATTTTTGATTCCTTTTGTTACTCTATTTTTTTTATAAGCAAAGGACACCCGCGTATAGCATAAAATTATGGACAAATAAATATTTTTTGGATACCTACCTTACCTATATTTATTTTTGACCTAAACCCTACAGCCCTGCTTTCTATCATTCTATGAAAGAATGAAGAAACTTTATCCACAACTCCTAAATTAACTTAGGATCGGCCTATTTAATCTGATTCTCGCTAGAATAAGTAGTCCTTACTTTAAAGTGTATGTAGATAAAATAAGATGTACGATAATGTATGATAATTAGGAAGTCTTGATATTCCTTCGTGGAACCCCTTCTTCAATCTTAAATTGAAAAAAAAAATAAGGAATGCCCCGTAGGAACCTTTCTTTGGATACCAAGATTTCTGACATCTTATCCTCGTAGTTTAAAATTCTCAAATCGAATCAATATCCCTATTGGTAACCCTTTTTTTTTGGCCACTACCGCCAAAGCAAACCCTAGTTTGAGGATAGAACTATGCTATGGTTTGGTATGGATTCTAAAAACAGAGTATCAGCAGGCCTAGTTACTCTCTTGCCCAAACTTATGCGGAGTACAAATTTATCGAGTTCGATCAGTACTATAAAACCCAAGTATTTTATTGATCAGGCGGCACCCAGATTTGAACTGGGGATAAAGGATTTGCAGTCCCCTGCCTTACCGCTTGGCCATGCCGCCAAAAAATCCGAGCGAAAATCGAGAAAAGAGCAACTATTCATGCACGTTTTCTTACGAAAACCCCCTTTTTTATTTGGAATATAATTCCCCTTACTTTTTCCAATCTTTTTTAAAAAATTTATTCCTGCTTTTTTTGATCCTGTTTCTATTATTCTCTTCGATAGATTCTATCTTAAAACGGATACTGCTAATACAATAAAACTTTCTGTTTCTTTCTATTAAGATGGAAAAGGAGAATAAAGTGGATTTCTAGTCACAGGCTGCAAAATTCAGAACGAATTGGAACCGTTAACTAGAATTCTCTCTCTTTTTTTTTTGCAGTAGTGAACGACTCTTAAATAGGTATTCTCTCCCCTTTCTTTTTAATGGCATAATAAAATATTATGGCTTTATGCCTAATCCGTGTATAGGTAAACTGCAGGTCCGAACAGCATTATTATCCAAAGATCCCCCTTATGTACATATCTCTATGGGGAATCGTGCTTTAATTTTTCAAAGCATTAAATATCTTGAATAAAAAAGTGACTTACTTTATTTTGAATTAAAGTAAGCGTGCTATTCTAAATCGAAGTAAAGTCAAACTTTCTAGTGTATTTATTATATTATGGCTTTATTACATTAATAATAGAAAGGAGATAAAATGAGAAATCTTTGCCATCCAATCTGATTAGAATATCATGAAAGTATAAGTAGCAGAATTTTTTTCTAGGAATGTTTTATCAATTCATTTTCATTCCATTTGTACCCCTCCCCTGGAAAACTGGAACTTTCGTCAAAATAGTCTCTATTCATATGTATGAAATACATATATGAAATACGTGTGTGGAGTTCCCTAGAATTTCATGTGATTCAGTAAACAGAATATAGATTCCATGATTGCTAGATCAATCCATAGGGATTGATTAAGAGTGAGCTGATAATGGAATTTTTCTTTGATAAACAGGAAACTTAAGATTAAGATGCTCCGGAATGGAAACGAGGGAATGTCCACAATACCCGGATTTAGTCAGATCCAATTCGAGGGATTTTGTAGGTTCATTAATCAAGCCTTGGCAGAAGAACTTGACAAGTTTCCAACAATTAAAGACCCAGATCACGAAATTGCATTTCAATTATTTGCGAAAGGGTATCAATTGCTAGAACCCTCGATAAAAGAAAGGGATGCTGTGTATGAATCACTCACCTATTCTTCCGAATTATATGTATCCGCGAGATTAATTTTTGGTTTCGATGTGCAAAAGCAAACCATTTCTATTGGAAACATTCCTATAATGAATTCCTTAGGAACCTTTATTATAAATGGAATATACCGAATTGTGATCAATCAAATATTGCTAAGTCCTGGTATTTACTACCGTTCGGAATTAGACCATAAGGGAATTTCTATCTACACCGGAACTATAATATCAGATTGGGGAGGAAGATCGGAATTAGCAATTGATAAAAAAGAAAGGATATGGGCTCGCGTGAGTAGAAAACAAAAGATATCTATTCTAGTTCTATCATCAGCTATGGGTTCGAATCTAAGAGAAATTCTAGATAATGTTTCCTACCCTGAAATTTTTTTGTCTTTCCCGAATGCTAAGGAGAAGAAGAGGATTGAGTCAAAAGAAAAAGCTATTTTGGAGTTTTATCAACAATTTGCTTGCGTAGGTGGAGACCTGGTATTTTCGGAGTCCTTGTGTGAGGAATTACAAAAGAAATTTTTTCAACAAAAATGTGAATTAGGAAGGATTGGTCGACGAAATATGAATCGGAGACTTAATCTTGATATACCTCAGAACAATACATTTTTGTTACCACGAGATGTATTGGCCGCTACGGATCATTTGATTGGAATGAAATTTGGAACGGGTATACTTGACGATGACGATATGAATCACTTGAAAAATAAACGTATTCGTTCGGTTGCGGATCTGTTACAAGATCAATTCGGACTGGCTCTTGGTCGTTTACAACATGCAGTTCAAAAAACTATTCGTAGAGTATTCATACGTCAATCGAAACCGACCCCCCAAACTTTGGTAACTCCAACTTCAACTTCGATTTTATTAATAACTACTTATGAGACCTTTTTTGGTACATATCCGTTATCTCAAGTTTTTGATCAAACGAATCCATTGACACAAACTGTTCATGGGCGAAAAGTGAGTTGTTTAGGTCCTGGAGGGTTGACTGGGAGAACTGCAAGTTTTCGGAGCCGAGATATTCATCCGAGTCACTATGGGCGTATTTGTCCAATTGACACGTCCGAAGGAATCAATGTTGGACTTACTGGATCCTTAGCAATTCATGCGAGAATTGATCACTTGTGGGGATCCATAGAGAGTCCGTTTTATGAAATATCTGCTGAGAAAGAAAAAAAAAAAAAAGCGAGAGAGGTGGTTTATCTCTCACCAAATAGAGATGAGTATTATATGATAGCAGCAGGAAATTCTTTGTCCTTGAATCAAGGTATTCAAGAGGAGCAGGTTGTTCCAGCTAGATACCGCCAAGAATTCCTGACTATTGCATGGGAACAGATTCATGTTAGAAGTATTTTTCCTTTCCAATATTTTTCTATTGGAGGTTCTCTCATTCCTTTTATTGAGCACAATGATGCGAATCGGGCTTTAATGAGTTCTAATATGCAGCGCCAAGCAGTTCCCCTTTCTCGGTCCGAAAAGTGCATTGTTGGAACTGGATTGGAACGCCAAACAGCTCTAGATTCGAGGGTTTCCGTTATAGCCGAACGCGAGGGAAAGATCGTTTCTACTGATAGTCATAAGATCCTTTTATCAAGTCGTGGGAAGACTATAAGTATTCCTTTAGTTAACCACCGTCGCTCGAACAAAAATACTTGTATGCACCAAAAACCCCGGGTTCCCCAGGGTAAATCCATTAAAAAGGGACAAATTTTAGCAGAGGGAGCTGCTACAGTTGGGGGGGAACTTGCTTTAGGAAAAAACGTATTAGTAGCTTATATGCCATGGGAAGGTTACAATTTTGAAGACGCAGTACTAATTTGCGAACGTTTGGTATATGAGGATATTTATACCTCTTTTCACATCCGGAAATATGAAATTCAGACGGATACGACAAGCCAAGGCTCTGCTGAAAAAATCACTAAAGAAATACCACATCTAGAAGAACATTTACTCCGCAATTTGGACAGAAATGGAGTTGTTAGGTTGGGATCCTGGGTAGAAACTGGTGATATTTTAGTAGGTAAATTAACGCCTCAGATAGCGAGTGAATCATCGTATATCGCGGAAGCTGGATTATTACGGGCCATCTTTGGCCTTGAGGTATCCACTTCAAAAGAAACTTCTCTCAAATTACCTATAGGTGGAAGAGGGCGCGTTATCGATGTGAAATGGATCCAGAGGGACCCCCTCGACATAACGGTTCGTGTATATATTTTACAGAAACGTGAAATCAAAGTTGGGGATAAAGTAGCCGGAAGACATGGGAATAAGGGGATCATTTCCAAAATTTTGCCTAGGCAAGATATGCCCTATTTGCAAGATGGAACACCTGTTGATATGGTCTTCAATCCCTTAGGAGTACCCTCCCGAATGAATGTGGGACAAATATTTGAAAGCTCGCTCGGATTAGCGGGGGATCTGCTAAAGAAACATTATAGAATAGCACCCTTTGATGAGAGATATGAGCAAGAGGCTTCAAGAAAACTTGTGTTTTCAGAATTATATGAAGCCAGTAAAGAAACAAAAAATCCATGGGTATTTGAACCCGAGTACCCGGGAAAAAGCAGAATATTTGATGGAAGAACAGGAGACCCCTTCGAACAACCTGTTCTAATAGGGAAGTCCTATATCTTAAAATTAATTCATCAAGTTGATGAGAAAATTCATGGGCGTTCTACTGGGCCCTACTCACTTGTTACACAACAACCCGTTAGAGGAAGAGCCAAGCAAGGGGGACAACGAGTAGGAGAAATGGAAGTTTGGGCTTTAGAAGGATTTGGTGTTGCTCATATTTTACAAGAGATACTTACTTATAAATCCGACCATCTTATAGCTCGCCAAGAAATACTTAATGCTACGATCTGGGGAAAACGAATACCTAATCACGAGGATCCTCCAGAATCTTTTCGAGTGCTCGTTCGAGAACTACGATCTTTGGCTCTAGAACTGAATCATTTCCTTGTATCTGAGAAGAACTTCCAGGTTAATAGGGAGGAAGTTTGATTTGATCGGAATAAATATAAATTCTTTTCTTATTTCTATTTTATGATTGACCAATATAAACATCAACAACTTCAAATTGGACTCGTTTCCCCTCAACAAATAAAGGCTTGGGCTAACAAAAACCTACCTAATGGAGAAGTCGTTGGCGAAGTCACAAGGCCCTCTACTTTTCATTATAAAACCGATAAACCAGAAAAAGATGGATTGTTTTGCGAAAGAATCTTTGGACCCATAAAAAGCGGAATTTGCGCTTGTGGCAATTCTCGAGCGAGCGGAGCTGAAAACGAAGACGAGAGATTTTGCCAAAAATGCGGGGTGGAATTTGTGGATTCTCGGATACGAAGATATCAAATGGGATACATCAAACTCGCATGTCCCGTGACTCATGTGTGGTATTTGAAAGGTCTTCCTAGTTATATCGCGAATCTTTTAGATAAACCTCTTAAGAAGTTGGAGGGCCTAGTATACGGCGATTTCTCTTTTGCTAGGCCCAGCACTAAAAAACCTACTTTTTTACGATTACGAGGTTTATTCGAAGAGGAAATTTCATCCTGTAACCACAGCATTTCTCCCTTTTTTTCTACCCCAGGCTTTGCAACATTTCGAAATCGGGAAATTGCGACAGGAGCAGGTGCTATTAGAGAACAATTAGCAGATTTGGATTTGCGAATTATTATAGAGAATTCCTTGGTCGAATGGAAGGAATTAGAAGACGAGGGGTATAGTGGAGATGAATGGGAAGATAGAAAAAGACGAATAAGAAAAGTTTTTTTGATTAGACGCATGCAATTGGCAAAACATTTTATTCAAACAAATGTGGAACCAGAATGGATGGTTTTGTGCTTATTACCCGTTCTTCCTCCCGAATTGAGACCCATTGTTTATAGGTCTGGAGATAAAGTAGTGACTTCGGACATTAATGAACTTTATAAGAGAGTTATCCGTCGGAACAACAACCTTGCCTATCTATTAAAAAGAAGTGAATTAGCGCCTGCAGATTTAGTAATGTGTCAGGAAAAATTGGTACAAGAAGCCGTGGATACACTTCTTGATAGCGGGTCCCGCGGGCAACCGATAAGGGATGGTCACAATAAAGTATACAAATCACTTTCAGATGTAATTGAAGGTAAAGAGGGAAGGTTTCGTGAGACTCTGCTTGGGAAACGGGTCGATTACTCGGGGCGTTCTGTCATTGTTGTGGGTCCTTCGCTTTCATTACATCAATGTGGATTACCTCTAGAGATAGCAATAAAGCTTTTTCAGCTATTTGTAATTCGCGATTTAATCACGAAACGCGCTACTTCTAATGTCAGGATTGCTAAAAGGAAAATTTGGGAAAAGGAACCCATTGTATGGGAAATACTTCAAGAAGTTATGCGGGGACATCCTGTACTGTTAAATAGAGCACCTACCCTGCATAGATTAGGCATACAGGCCTTTCAACCCACTTTAGTAGAGGGGCGTACTATTTCTTTACACCCATTAGTGTGTAAGGGTTTCAATGCGGACTTTGATGGGGATCAAATGGCTGTTCATCTACCTTTATCCTTGGAAGCTCAGGCGGAAGCCCGTTTACTTATGTTTTCTCATATGAATCTCTTATCTCCCGCTATTGGAGATCCTATTTGCGTACCAACCCAAGACATGCTTATCGGGCTTTATGTATTAACGATTGGAAACCGCCGAGGTATTTGTGCAAATAGATATAATAGTTGCGAAAACTATTCAAATAAAAAAGTCAATTACAATAATAATAATTCTAAGTATACGAAAGATAAAGAACCCCACTTTTCTAGTTCTTATGATGCACTGGGAGCTTATAGACAGAAACTAATCAGTTTAGACAGTCCCTTGTGGCTACGATGGAAACTGGATCAACGCGTCGTTGGGTCAAGAGAAGTTCCAATTGAAGTTCAATATGAATCTTTGGGGACTTATCATGAGATTTATGCCCACTATCTAATAGTGGGAAATAGAAAAAAAGAAATTCGTTCTATATACATTCGAACCACTCTTGGTCATATTTCTTTTTATAGAGAAATAGAGGAAGCCATACAAGGATTTAGTCAGGCCTATTCATACATTATCTAAACAAGGAAGTTAGATTCGGCGATGCCCCTCCCCTTTTGGGGGGCATTCCGATTTCCGTAGTATCATCATTTTTGCCACGCGAATGCAGATTGAGATTAAGTAAATGAAGTTAATTAAATTTTCGAATCACTGACTCAGGCCCATTGTCGAATCCTACTCAGCAATTGTCGAATCCTACTCAGCCGAAAAGGGGGTACTTATGTATGGCGGAACGGGCCAATCTGGTCTTTCATAATAAAGAGATAGACGGAACTGGTATGAAACGACTTATTAGCAGATTAATAGATCATTTCGGAATGGGATATACATCCCATATACTGGATCAACTAAAGACTCTGGGCTTCCATCAAGCCACTACTACATCGATTTCGTTAGGAATCGAGGATCTTTTAACAATACCCTCTAAGGGATGGTTAGTCCAAGACGCGGAGCAACAAAGTTTTCTTTTGGAGAAACACTATTATTATGGGGCTATACACGCGGTAGAAAAATTACGCCAATCCGTTGAGATATGGTATGCGACAAGTGAATATTTGAAACAAGAAATGAATTCGAATTTTCGGATAACGGATCCTTCTAATCCAGTCTATCTAATGTCTTTTTCAGGAGCCAGAGGAAACGCATCTCAGGTACACCAATTAGTAGGTATGAGAGGATTAATGGCAGACCCTCAAGGACAAATGATCGATTTACCTATTCAAAGCAATTTACGCGAGGGGCTTTCTTTGACAGAATATATAATTTCCTGCTATGGAGCCCGCAAAGGGGTTGTAGATACTGCTGTACGAACAGCAGATGCTGGATATCTTACACGTAGACTTGTTGAAGTAGTTCAACATATTCTTGTGCGTAGAAGAGATTGTGGTACTATCCGAGGTATTTCTGTTAGTCCTCAAAATGGGATGACGGAAAAACTTTTTGCCCAAACACTAATTGGTCGTGTATTAGCAGATGATATATATATCGGTTCACGATGCATTGCCGCTCGAAATCAAGATATCGGAATTGGATTAGTGAATCGATTCATAACTGCCTTTCGAGCACAACCATTTCGAGCACAACCAATATATATTAGAACCCCCTTTACCTGCCGAAGCACTTCTTGGATCTGTCAATTCTGTTATGGCCGGAGTCCTACTCATAGCGATCTCGTAGAATTGGGAGAAGCCGTAGGTGTTATTGCGGGTCAATCAATTGGGGAGCCCGGGACTCAACTAACATTAAGAACTTTTCATACTGGCGGAGTATTCACAGGGGGTACTGCCGACCTTGTACGATCCCCTTCGAATGGAAAAATCCAATTCACTGAAAATTTGGTTCACCCCACACGTACCCGCCATGGACAGCCTGCTTTTCTATGTTATATAGACTTGCATGTAACTATTCAGAGTCAGGATATTCTATATAGTGTGAGTATTCCCTCAAAAAGCTTGATTCTAGTGCAAAATAATCAATATGTAAAATCCGAACAAGTAATTGCGGAGATTCGTGCCGGAACGTCCACTTTACATTTTAAAGAAAGGGTACAAAAGCATATTTATTCCGAATCAGACGGCGAAATGCACTGGAGTACTGATGTTTACCATGCGCCCGAATATCAATATGGTAATCTTCGTCGATTGCCAAAAACAAGCCATTTATGGATATTGTCAGTAAGTATATGCAGATCCAGTATAGTGTCTTTTTCACTCCACAAGGATCAAGATCAAATGAATACTTATGGTAAAAAAGATAGGGAAATTTTTGATTATTCAAGGTCGGATCGAATCGTGGCCAACGGCCATTGGAATTTGATCTATCCTTCTATTTTTCAAGATAATTCGGATTTGTTGGCAAAAAAGCGAAGAAATAGGTTCGTCATTCCATTACAATACCATCAAGAACAAGAGAAAGAACTAATATCCTGTTTGGGTATTTCTGTCGAAATCCCCTTTATGGGTGTTTTACGTAGAAATACTATTTTTGCTTATTTTGACGATCCACAATACAGAAAAGATAAAAAGGGTTCGGGAATTGTTAAATTTAGATATAGGACCCTAGAGGAAGAATATAGGACTCGAGAGGAAGACTTAGAAGACGAATATGAGACCCTAGAAGACGAATATAGGACCCGAGAAGGCGAATACAAATATGAAACCCTAGAAGACGAATACGGGAGTCCAGAGAACGAATATGGGAACCCAGAGAACGAATATAGGACTTTAGAGAAAGACTCAGAAGACGAATATGGAAGCCCAGAGAGCAAATATAGGACCCGAGAGGGCGAATATGGAACTCTAGAGGAAGACTCAGAAGATGAATATGGGAACCCCGGGGAAAGCTCAGAGGACAAATATGGGACTTTAGAGGAAGACTTAGAAGAAGACCCCGAGGACGAATACGATAGTCCAGAGGAAGATTCTATCTTAAAAAAAGAGGGTTTTATTGAGCATCGAGGAACAAAAGAATTTAGTCTAAAATACCAAAAAGAAGTGGATCGGTTTTTTTTCATTCTTCAAGAACTGCATATCTTGCCGAGATCTTCATACCTAAAGGTACTTGACAATAGTATTATTAGAGTGAATACACAACTCACAAAAAATACAAGAAGTCGACTAGGTGGACTGGTCCGAGTGAGGAGAAAAAAAAGCCATACAGAACTCAAAATATTTTCCGGAGATATTCATTTTCCTGAAGAGGCAGATAAGGTATTAGGTGGCTGTTTGATACCACCAGAAAGAAAAAAAAAATATTCTAAGGAATCAAAAAAAAAGAAAAATTGGGTCTATGTTCAACGAAAAAAAATTTTCAAGAGCAAGGAAAAGTATTTTGTTTTCGTTCGCCCTGCAGTCGCATATGAAATGGACGAAAGGAGAAATTTAGCAACACTTTTCCCACAAGATCTCTTGGAAGAAGAAGATAATCTCCAACTTCGACTTGTCAATTTTATTTCTCATGAAAATAGCAAGTTAACCCAAAGAATTTATCACACAAACAGTCAATTTGTTAGAACTTGCTTAGTAGTGAATTGGGAACAAGAAGAAAAAGAGAAGGCTGGTGCTTCCCTTGTTGAGGTAAGAGCAAATGACCTTATTCGCGATTTCCTAAGAATTGAGTTAGTCAAGTCCACTATTTCATATACACGAAAAAGGTATGATAGGACAAGTGCAGGACCGATTCCCCATAATAGGTTAGATCGCACCAATATCAATTCCTTTTATTCCAAGGCGAAGATTGAATCACTTAGCCAACATCAAGAAGCTATTGGCACATTGTTGAATCGAAATAAAGAATACCAACCTTTGATGATTTTGTCGGCATCCAACTGTTCTCGAATTGGTTTATTCAAGAATTTAAAACACCCCAATGCGATAAAAGAATTGAATCCTAGAATTCCTATTCAAGAAATTTTTGGGCCCTTAGGCGTTATTGTACCTAGTATATCGAATTTTTCTTCATCTTACTATTTACTAACGTATAATAAGATCCTGTTAAAAAAATATTTGTTCCTTGCCAATTTGAAACAAACCTTCCAAGTACTTCAAGGACTTAAATACTCTTTAATAGATGAAAATAAAAGGATTTCTAATTTCGATAGTAACATAATGTTGGATCCATTACTTTTGAATTGTCGCTTTGCCCATCATGATTCTTGGGAAGAGACATCAGCAATAATTCACCTTGGACAATTTATTTGTGAAAATGCATGTCTATTTAAATCGCACATAAAAAAATCTGGTCAAATTTTCATTGTTAATATGGATTCCTTTGTTATAAGAGCAGCTAAACCTTATTTGGCCACTACAGGAGCAACTGTTAATGGTCATTATGGAGAAATCCTTTACAAGGGGGATAGGTTAGTTACGTTTATATATGAAAAATCGAGATCTAGTGACATAACGCAAGGTCTTCCAAAAGTGGAACAAATCTTTGAAGCGCGTTCAATTGATTCATTATCCCCGAATCTCGAAAGGAGAATTGAGGATTGGAATGAGCGTATACCAAGAATTCTTGGGGTCCCATGGGGATTCTTGATTGGAGCTGAGCTAACCATAGCCCAAAGTCGTATCTCTTTGGTTAATAAAATCCAAAAGGTTTATCGATCCCAAGGGGTACAAATTCATAATAGACATATAGAGATTATTATACGCCAAGTAACATCAAAAGTGCGGGTTTCTGAAGATGGAATGTCTAATGTTTTTTCACCTGGGGAATTAATCGGACTATTGCGAGCGGAACGAGCAGGGCGAGCTTTGGATGAATCGATCTATTATCGGGCAATCTTATTGGGAATAACAAGGGCTTCCCTGAATACCCAAAGTTTCATATCTGAAGCAAGTTTTCAAGAAACTGCTCGAGTTTTAGCAAAAGCTGCCCTACGAGGTCGTATTGATTGGTTGAAAGGGTTGAAAGAAAACGTAGTTCTGGGGGGGATTATACCTGTTGGTACCGGATTCCTAAAATTTGTGCATCGTTCCCCACAAGACAAGAACCTTTATTTCGAAATTCAAAAACAAAATCTATTCGCGTCGGAAATGAGAGATTTTTTATTTCTCCATACAGAATTAGTTTCTTCAGATTCTGACGTAACAAACAATTTCTATGAGACATCAGAACCCCCATTTACCCCCATTTATACGATTTAAGGATACATAAAGCAGATTTTTTTACTTTACTAGACTTTTGAACTTTAGAACACTAAGAGGTCAAATTTTATATTTTTATTTAAAATTTTAAAATAAGTAAAAGAAGTCGGTTAATACATTTAAGGTTATGTTTATACAATGTATCAATGGCCAACTCTCAGTAGAAGGGAAGGTTCCTTCGGAACAATTATTATTTATTTCAAGCTATTTCGGATCTTTCTTAATCTTCAAAAAGAATAAAATTCCATAATGGAATGGTAGGATGAAAAAAAAAAGAAACAATCAAAAGGAAGTGTGGAAAAAATGACAAGAAGATATTGGAACATCAATTTGAAAGAGATGATAGAAGCAGGAGTTCATTTTGGTCATGGTATTAAGAAATGGAATCCTAAAATGGCCCCTTACATTTCGGCAAAGCGTAAAGGTACTCATATTATAAATCTCGCTAGAACGGCTCGTTTTTTATCAGAAGGTTGTGATTTAGTTTTTGATGCAGCAAGTCAGGGAAAAAGTTTCTTAATTGTTGGCACAAAAAAAAGAGCAACGGATTTAGTAGCATCAGCTGCAATAAGGGCTCGTTGTCATTATGTTAATAAAAAGTGGTTCAGTGGTATGTTAACTAATTGGTCGATTACGAAAACTAGACTTTCTCAATTTAGAGATTTAAGAGCAGAAGAAAAAATGGGAAAATTCCAACATCTCCCAAAAAGAGATGTGGCAATCTTGAAGAGAAAATTATCCACTTTGCAAAGATATCTCGGCGGGATCAAATATATGACGAGATTGCCAGACATTGTGATCGTCCTCGATCAGCAAAAAGAGTATATAGCTCTTCGGGAGTGTGCCATTTTGGGGATTCCTACTATTTCTTTAGTCGATACAAATTGCGACCCGGATCTCGCGAATATATCGATTCCAGCCAACGACGACACTATGACTTCAATTCGATTGATTCTTAACAAATTAGTATTTGCAATTTGTGAAGGGCGTTCTCTCTATATAAGAAATCGTTGATTAAGAAGAATAGTGAATTCTTGGGCAACTGCGTAGATTTATGGAATCACTTACTATTCTTTTTCGTTTTGCATAGAAAAAAGAAGGGGAATATTGATATATATTAGAGGGTATTGATATATATTATGATCTGATGTGCTTTCTTGGTATCCTAAATATAAGATTAATACTTCAAGTTGCTGAGTTGAGAAAGAGATGGTTGAATCAAAAGAATTCCTTTTTTGAAGTTCAATTTTTATCAGAGGACAATATGAATATTATACCTTGTTCCATTAAAACACTCAAGGGGTTATACGATATATCGGGTGTAGAAGTAGGCCAACACTTCTATTGGCAAATAGGAGGTTTCCAAATTCATGCCCAAGTACTCATCACTTCTTGGGTCGTAATTACTATCTTGTTAGGTTCAGTTGTCATAGCTGTTCGGAATCCACAAACCATCCCGACCGACGGTCAGAATTTCTTTGAATATGTCCTTGAGTTTATTCGAGACTTGAGCAAAACTCAGATTGGAGAAGAATATGGTCCCTGGGTTCCCTTTATTGGGACTATGTTCCTTTTTATTTTTGTTTCGAATTGGTCGGGTGCTCTTTTACCTTGGAAAATTATAGAGTTACCCCATGGGGAATTAGCAGCGCCCACGAATGATATAAATACTACTGTTGCTTTAGCTTTACTCACGTCAGCAGCATATTTTTATGCGGGTCTTAGCAAAAAAGGATTGAGCTATTTCGAGAAATATATTAAACCAACCCCAATCCTTTTACCAATTAACATCCTAGAGGATTTCACAAAACCATTATCGCTTAGCTTTCGACTTTTCGGGAATATATTAGCGGATGAATTAGTCGTTGTTGTTCTTGTTTCTTTAGTCCCCTTAGTAGTCCCTATACCTGTCATGTTTCTTGGATTATTTACAAGCGGTATTCAAGCTCTTATTTTTGCAACATTAGCCGCAGCCTATATAGGTGAATCCATGGAGGGTCATCATTGAATTGACTAGTTTTGGAAATAGTATTTTTTTTTCAGCTTAGCTCAATTCATGCGTGGTTCCAGATAATCCGCTTGGTTGCAAAAAAAATAGTTAGAAATGCGTATGAATATACAACCTAGAGTTGTAGGAGAGAAAATAGACTATAACTATATTATGGAATTGTCAAAGTATAGATGCAGTAAAGAGGGAGGGTGGAGTCAGACTGGATCTATACTATATATCCTTAATGTCTAGAAGTGGAGTGGAGTCACCTTTTATACGGTTTTCTGCGTTAAGCAATGATTTTAGAATCCAATTCAATAGAAAATGAGAAAATACGCAAACAAAATAGAAGAAACAAATGTATATAGGGTATTATATATTCCTAGGTTAGATTCATTATCTAATCCGAGATATGGAATTCCCTTCTATGTAGTTCGGACAATTTACATTATAATTTCAATTTGTACTTTTTTAGTTACTTCTCCTCAATAGAGATAGAGCTTAGAAGTAAGAATTTCTTGGTTGATTGTATCCTTAACCATTTTTTTTTTTGACACGAGGAACTCACCATGAATCCACTAATTGCTGCTGCTTCTGTTATTGCTGCTGGATTGGCCGTAGGGCTTGCTTCTATTGGGCCTGGAGTTGGTCAAGGTACTGCTGCAGGACAAGCTGTAGAAGGTATTGCGAGACAGCCAGAAGCAGAAGGTAAAATACGAGGCACTTTATTGCTTAGTCTAGCTTTTATGGAAGCTTTAACAATTTATGGACTAGTTGTGGCACTAGCGCTTTTATTTGCGAACCCTTTTGTTTAATCCTAACAAATAAAATAAGCTCTTTCGATTAGATACCTTTTTTCTTTTTTTAGTTAAATGGGTATTTGCTTCTGCAATTCCAATTATATCAATACTTTACTTTATTTTATTTACTCCTATTTATTACTGCTGGAATTAGCTATTTATCGGGACAGACAATATCCCACCCCAGGAAGGGCTGAGTTGAGTATGATTAATTTAGAAGATATGCTCCCCTTCTTCCTTCCCGTCCTTAGTTTAGGAAAGTGGAAAGTTTTTTTCCTTTTATTTTAGGAATTTTGGGAACAGAACATTTCAACAAAGGAGGTCTTTCACAGGTCAAAGAAGACCTAAGACTTAATCTAAAAGAAATTACTAGATTGAATCTATTTGCATTAAAAAAACCGATCAAAAAACGGCGAGCGAAGTAAGTGATCGAAAAACTTTGTTCTTTGTTTGTCCTATCTATAAGAGGAGAGCATATGAAAAATGTAACCCATTCTTTCGTTTTTTTAGCTCACTGGCCATCCGCTGGCAGTTTCGGGCTTAATACCGATATTTTAGCAACAAATCTAATAAATCTAACTGTAGTGGTTGGTGTTTTGATTTTTTTTGGAAAGGGAGTGTGTGCGAGTTGTCTATTTCAAGAATAGATTGGATCTATCCGGCTGCACTTTAGAATATTTTTTAGTATTTTTCTGATAAATAAGAAAAGGGTGCACGATCTCGACGAATTACTTCTGAATAAATTCAGAAAT